ATAAAAAAAGAACTCTTAAAAGTACAGCCAACTCGATTATTTATATTGAGAAAGGTGTATGAATCCGGCGAAACTAACAAAAAAAAAAATTATATAATCAGGAATCAGATAATTCACCACTCGTTTAGAAAAATTAAATCTACAGATAATACAAATTATTCGCTAAGAGAAAAAAAAATTAAAAATCTGGCGGATAGAACAAACACAATCACAAAGAAAACAAAGAGTCTTACAAAAGAAAAAAACAGTAACGCCACAAAAAGAAGTAGTCCTAACAAAACAAGTTATAATGGAAAAGTAAAATCATCAAAAAAGAGTTGGCAAATAGTAAAAATAAAAAGAAGAAGTACTCGATTAATCTATCAATTATATTTTTTTATAAAAATTTTCATTAAAAGAATATACATTGATATCTTTCTATGTATCATTCATATTGCCAGAATTACTACACAACTCGTTCTTGAATCGAGAAATTTTTGTTTTGATAAATACATTTACAATAATAAAACAAACAAAGAAATTAACTTTATTTCGACTCTAAAAAGTGCACTTTACAATATTAAGAATAGTAAGAAGAATTCACATCTTTTTTTTAACTTATCCTCATTATCACAAGCATATGTATTTTATAAATTATCACAAACCCGAGTTATTAATTTATATAAGCTAAGATCTATTCTTGACTATCATGGAACCCCCTTTTTTCTTAAGACTGCAATAAAAAATTATTTTGTAAAACAAGGAATATTTCATTCCGAATTAAGACATACAAAACTTACAAGTTCCGAAATGAATCAATGGAAAAACTGGTTAAGAGGTCATTATCAATACAATTTATCTCAGATTAGATGGTCTGGATTAATACCACAAAAATGGCGAACTACAATCACTGAAGGTGGTATGACCCAAAATAAGGATTTAACAAAATGTAATTCGTATGAAAAGGACCGATTACTTTATCACAAAAAACAAAAGGATTTTAAAGTATATCCATTACCAAACCAAAAAGATAATTTTCAAAAATACTATATATATGATCTTTTATCATATAAATCTATTAATTCTGAAATGAAGAAGTCCTCATATATTATTTATGGATCACCATCAGAATTAAATAACAACCAAAAGATTACTTTTAATTACAACAATTATAAACAAAATTTATTTGAAAGCCTGGAGGAAATTACTATCAATAATTATCTAGAAAAGGGTGATATTGTGTATATGCAAAAAAATGCAGATAGAAAATATTTTGATTGGACAATTCTCAATTTTTTTATAAGACAAAAAATAGATATTAAGGCCTGGACCAAAATGGATTATAACAGTAATATAAATACTAAGATTGGAAGTAAGAATTACCAAAAAATTAAGAAAATGGATAAAAACGATCTTTTTTATCTGACGATTCATCAAGATTTAAAAAAAAATACGATTAATGAAAAGAAACTTTTTTTTGATTGGATGGAAATGAATGAAGAAAGCCTAAACCCAATATTGACGAATCTGAAACTTCCGTTCTTCCCAGAATTTGTGCCACTTTATAATGTATACAAAATAAAACCATGGATTATACCAAGCAAATTACTTCTTTTTAATAAAAACATCAATGAAAAGCAAAAATGGAATTTTTTTATACTATCGAATGAAAAAAGATTAATGAATCGAAATCAAGAAGAAAAAGAACCCGCAGGCCGAAGAGGCCTTAGATCATATGCACAAAACCAAGGTAAAATGACAAACCAATACAAGATCCGGAATAAGATGAGACCAGAAATAATTTTCTTACGGAAACACTATTTGCTTTTTCAATGGATAATAGACGATGGTTTAATTCCGAATTTAACTGAAAGAATGATCGATAATATCAAGATATATTGTTACTTGCTTGGACTGAGAAATCCAAGAGATACTACTATATCGTCCATTCAAAGGAAAGAAATAAATGTGGATATAATGGCGATTCGAAAAAAATTGACTCCTATAGAATTGAATAAAAGGGGGATATTTTTTATCGAGCCCATTCGTTTGTCTGTAAAAAACGACGGATACTTTATTATGTATCAAACCATAGGTATCTCGTTGGTTCATAAGAGTAAGTACCAAACTCCTCAAAGATATCGAGAAGAAAGATATATCGATAAAAATAAATTGGATGAATCTATCCCAAGATATCAAAGACTAATTCGAAAGATAGACAAAAAACATTATGATTTTATTGTTCCTGAAAAGATTTTCTCGTCTAGACGTCGTAGAGAATTGAGAATTCTAATTTCTTTCAATTCAAAGAATATAAATAGTGTGGATAGAAATCGAGTATTTTGTAACAAGAAGAACATAAAAGGTGGGAATACTTTTTTGGATCAAAGTAAACATCTTGATAGAGATAAAAACGAATTAATTAAATTAAAGTTATTTCTTTGGCCTAATTATCGATTAGAAGACTTAGCTTGTATGAATCGATATTGGTTTAATACCAATAATGGAAGCCGTTTTAGTA